AGGTTTCGTTCGTTCGTTCGTTCGTTCGTTCGTTCGTTCGTTCGTTCGTTCGTTCGTTCGTTCGTTTTGTAGGGGGGTTTCTTTATAATATATGGTTCGATGTTTAAGTAAGTGAATGTGGATTTGTGATTATTATTTTTAATGTAATTTCAGTACTTATGATATGTAATATGATGTAAAGATAAAATCATGATAAAATATAGTTTAGAATTTAGCTGAAACTTACTGGCTTTGTTAAGAAAGTCAGAGGAAGTGTAAAAATGAAAAATCATGTCCCACAAGCATTCATTAAACAGTGACATATGCAGTAGCCTGTGGGAGAGCCATAACCAAGTGTAAGACAAAGTGCATCAGTGTTGATATGATTCCCCAAACACTTGAAACCGTCTCATTAATTAACGCCTGAGGACCAAAATAAGGACGCTACGCATGAGATGCCCAGGTCTTAGATTGTATTTACCCGTTGCACTGGAGGGGCTGCCTGAAGACGCCCAGAAAAAAAAGGGAACCAAAAGTATAAGGATTTTGGGATGTCGCGATCACGGACGAAAATGGTGATATATAGCCAACCAGATGTATTCGTAAAAAGCAAGTTATGAGTATTAACCTAGTTATGGCCCTGACATAGGAACCAGAGGCGCAAAAGAGCAAGTTGTGCTAGGGGTTTAGGGGGAAAGAATGGGCCTGAAGCTAGTAACGCAGGACATTACTTACGCCGGGTTGCTGATTTCACGTGAGGAGCTCGATTAATAAATAACCTGGTCCGACGCTTGTGTGCACTTCGAGAGATTTTGGATCATCTTGTGCTTAGACCATTCATAGTGAGTATTTGAGCACTGTCGTTCACGTGTAGGAGGTTTTATGTATAAGTTGGCAGTTATTGATGGGTTTAGGACGTTATATGTGAATATTCCTAGGTTCATTGGCTCGGTTGGCCTCTGGAAACAGGTGTGGGGTGTAGAGTGGTATTGCCCGGTTGTAGATTAATGGATTTGAGGCATGGATGATATGTAGTATATGGGAGGGTAATAGAATGCAAAAGACCACATCATTAGGTGTAAAAATGCCCCAAAATTTCATGCGGCGCGGGGGGGGGGGGGGCGCGTGCATGTTATGGGGCTGTGGATTTTGTGGTTCTTGTAGTTGAGATACAACGACGGTTTTTCAGGCCGTAGGTCCTGGAGAGTAGCCAGGCAAGAACTTCTATGACTTATTTTGTTCTTTTGTTAGGGCTATGTTTTGTGTTAGGGGGTTTGGCTGTTGCGTCTAATCCATCTCCTTATTATGGGGTAGTTGGTTTAGTGTTGGCTTCTGTTGCGGGGTGCGGGTGATTGTTGAGTTTGGGGGTTTCTTTTGTATCATTGGTGTTGTTTATGGTGTATTTAGGTGGAATGTTGGTGGTTTTTGTTTATTCTGTGTCTTTAGCAGCGGATCCTTTTCCGGAGGCTTGAGGGGATTGGCGTGTTGTTGGGTATGGTGTTAGTTTTGTCTTGGTAGTGGTTGTTGGTATGGTTGTTGGGGGGCTTGTTGAGTGTTGGAAGCTTGGGGTGATTACTGTTGATAGTGGTGGAATGTTTTCAGTGCGGTTGGATTTTAGTGGAGTAGCTATGTTTTATTCAGATGGAGTTGGAATGTTTTTGGTAGCTGGGTGAGGGTTGTTATTGACTTTGTTTGTTGTGTTAGAATTAGTACGTGGGCTGTCTCGTGGGGCTATTCGGGCAGTTTAGGGTTGGGGCAGAGAATAGTTTAGTATAAAATACCAGCTTTGGGAGTTGGAGATAGAGGTTTAAGTCCTCTTTTTCTGATTTGATTGAGTGTAACTCTAAGAAGAGGGGTAGTCTTCAATCTTTGGTTTACAAGACCAATGTTTTCTATAAACTATTAGAGTGTTTAGTAGTTGAGTATTTTGTTTTCTAGGGCACCTGTGATGGGGAATAGGATCAGGAGGATGGTGAAGTAGGTGAGGGAGGCTAATTGTCCGATGATAATGAATGGATGTTCTACGGGTTGGCTACCTACTCATGTAAGGATAAAAAGGTTGGCGACTAGAGTTCAGAATAGAAGTTGGGATAGGGGTCGGAATGTTATGGTGCGTTGTTTGGATTTATGGAGAAGGGGGGTTAGGAATAGTACTAGTACGGATGCTGCTAGGGCTAGTACTCCTCCTAGTTTGTTTGGAATTGAGCGTAAGATGGCATATGCAAATAGGAAGTATCATTCGGGTTTAATATGGGGTGGTGTGACTAAAGGGTTGGCCGGCGTGAAATTTTCTGGGTCTCCTAGGAGGTTAGGTGAGAATAGGGCAAGGGTTAGTAATGGGAGGAACATGATGATGAATCCTAGGATATCTTTTAGTGAAAAATAGGGGTGGAATGGAATTTTATCGCAGTTTGATACGATTCCTAATGGATTGTTTGAGCCAGTTTCGTGAAGAAATGTTAAGTGGATTAAGGTGAGTCCTGCGATGATGAATGGTAATAGGAAGTGGAGGGCGAAAAATCGGGTTAGTGTTGGGTTATCTACTGAAAAGCCCCCTCAGGCTCATTCCACTAGGGTTTGGCCGATGTATGGGATTGCTGAGAATAGGTTGGTGATGACTGTTGCTCCTCAGAAGGATATTTGTCCTCATGGCAGGACATATCCTACGAAAGCAGTTGCTATTAGGGTTAAGAGTAGGATGACACCTGTGTTTCATGTTTCTTTGTATAAGTATGAGCCGTAGTAAAATCCTCGTCCGATGTGGAGGTAGATGCAGATGAAGAAAAATGAGGCTCCATTTGCATGTAAGTTGCGGATTAGTCATCCGTATTGTACGTTTCGGCATGTATGGGCGACAGATGAAAAGGCTAGAGTTGTATCTGCTGTGTAGTGTATGGCGAGTAGTAGGCCAGTTAGGATTTGTGTTATAAGGCAGATGCCTAGGAGGGATCCAAAGTTTCATCAGGCGGAGATGTTGGGGGGTGTGGGAAGGTCGATTAGGGAGTTGTTAAGTATTTTTAGTAGGGGGTGGGATTTTCGTAGGTTTGGGGCCATTAAAGTGATGGGGTCTATATGATGATAGGATGATAAGGATGGATAGGGCAAATGATCCTAGGTAGGTTTTGATTAATCCGGTGTGGAAGGTGGTTGAGGTTTTGGTTGCTATGAGTTGAAGGTCAGCAAGTCCTTCTGGGCCTGCTTTTTTGTATCAAGATAGGTCGATTAGGTGGGAGGCGAATTTTTGTCCGATGTTTAGGAGGTTTGTAGAGCTAAGGCGATGGGATAGGGGATTAAAGTATCCTAGTGTTAGTGAGAAGTTTGTTAAGGTGCTTTGTTTTGGTTGTGTTAGGGTATGTGTTATGTTTGAGAGTTCTAGGGCTATGATAATGCCTAGGATTGTGACGATAATAGCTGCGGTTTTTGTGATTGTTGGTATGGTTATTGGGGGGGTTTTTGTTGGGATGATGAAGGATGTGATGAGAAGGCCTGCTGTGATGCTACCTAGGGCGAGGCGGGTGATTGGGTTGGTGATTGTTGGGTCATTTTCATTTATTGGGGTGATTGTGGGTATTCGGGTGAATCCTGTTTGGACTAGTAATGTTATACGTATGGTGTAGGTTGCGGTGAATGATGTGGCTAATAGGGTTAGGAGGAGTGCTCAGGTGTTTAGGTATGAGGTGTTCATGCTTTCGATGATTAGGTCTTTTGAGTAAAATCCTGCTAGAAATGGTGTTCCTATTAGGGCTAAGTTTCCAATGGTTAAGCAGGATGTGGTTGTGGGAAGTATGTTTTGTAATCCCCCTATCTTTCGGATGTCTTGTTCCCCATTTAGGTTGTGGATGATTGATCCGGAACAAAGGAATAGTATGGCTTTGAAGAAGGCGTGGGTTGAGATGTGGAGAAAGGCTAGTTGTGGGAGGTTTAGTCCGATGGTTACTATTATGAGGCCTAGTTGGCTGGATGTAGAGAAGGCGATGATTTTTTTGATATCATTTTGTGTGATTGCACATGTAGCGGCAAATAGTGTAGATAGGGCTCCTAAGCATAGACATAGTGTGAGAGCAGTGTTATTGTTGGCAAATATTGGGTGGGTGCGGATGAGTAGGAAAATTCCGGCTACTACTATAGTGCTTGAGTGTAGTAGGGCGGAGACTGGGGTTGGACCTTCTATGGCAGCGGGAAGTCATGGGTGGAGGCCGAATTGGGCGGATTTTCCTGTAGCAGCTAGAATGAGGCCTAGTAGGGGGAGGGTTGGGGTTTGGGCTTGGGTAAAGGTTTGTTGCAGTTCTCATGTATTTAGGGTTGAGGCTAGTCATGCTATGCTTAAGATAAGGCCAATGTCTCCAATTCGGTTGTATAGGACAGCTTGAAGGGCAGCTGTGTTGGCATCTGCTCGGCCTTGTCATCAGCCAATTAATAGGAAGGATATGATTCCAACTCCTTCTCAGCCAATGAATAGTAGGAATAGGTTGTTGGCGATGGTTAGGGTTAGTATAGCAACTAGAAATATTAGGAGGTAATAGAAGAATTTTGTGATGTAGGGTTCTGTAGCTATATATCAGGTTGCGAATTGGAGAATAGATCATGTTACAAATAGTGCGATGGGAAAGAATATTATGGAATATTGGTCTATTTTTAGGCTGATTGGGATTTTAAAGTTTATGATGAATTTTCATTCTCAGTGGGTGATAATGCTTTCAGTACCAGAGTATATGAATAAGGTTATTGGTACTAGGCTAGTTATAAAGGCAGTTTTGACGGTGCGAGTGATGATGGCGGGAGAGTTTTGGAATGTTTTTGATAGGAGAGGGAGTGTAATTGGTGTTAGAATGATTGTTAATGTTAGGATTATGGAAGTGTTTAGTAGTAATGAAATGTCCATTACTTTTACTTGGATTTGCACCAAGATGAGTGGCTCCTAAGACCAGTGGATTGCTATTATCCTTTAAAAGTTAAGGGGGCTGAGGTTTTAAACTCAGATGCAAGAATTAGCAGTTCTTGTTGGTTGAACCTCCCCTCGGCAGGTAAGAAGGGTTTAACTTCTATTTTTAGAATCACAGTCTAATGTTTGGGTTAAACTATACTTGCATGAGGGGATTCCTGAGATTAGTTCGGGTTTTAGGATAAGGAGCAGAAGGGGGATAATGTGGAGGGTTATTAGAAGATGTTCTCGTGTGTTGGAGTTTTGGATTGATGTGATGTGGCTTGGTAATACTCCTCGTTGTGTTATCAATAGTATAAATAGGGTGTATGAAGCAGTTAGTAGGGTGGCAATTCCAGTTAGGATAATTGTGAATGCAGATCAATTGAATAATGCAATTATAATGGTTAGTTCTGCTATTAAGTTGGTGGTTGGTGGTAATGCTATATTAGTTAGGTTAGCTAGTAGTCATCAGGTAGCTATAAGTGGTAGTAGGGGTTGAAGTCCTCGTGTTAGGAGGAGAATTCGGCTGTGTGTGCGTTCGTAATTTGTGTTTGCTAGGCAGAATAGTATTGAGGAGGTTAATCCATGGGAGATTATGAGGATTATTGCTCCTGAAAATGATCAGTGAGTTTGGATTATGCATGCGGCAATGACTAGTCCTATGTGACTTACAGAGGAATAAGCGATTAGAGATTTTAGGTCGGTTTGGCGAAGGCAGATTGAGCTAGTTATTAGTGCTCCTCATAGCGCTAGTGTGAGGAAAGGATAGTGTAGGTTATTTGATAATGGGGTAATGAATATGGTAAGTCGTATGATGCCATATCCTCCCAGCTTTAGGAGGAGTGCGGCGAGTAATATGGATCCGGCGATTGGGGCTTCGACATGGGCTTTTGGGAGTCAGAGGTGTAAGCCGTAGAGGGGAGCTTTTACTATGAATGCTATTAGTAGGGCAAGGCTTGATAAGATGCCGGTTCAGGAGGTGGTAAGAGTAGGGTGGGTTAAGTTTAGGATTATTAGGTGTAGGGTGCCGGTTTGGGCGTGTAGGTAAAGGATGGTGATTAATAGTGGTAGGGAGCTGATTAGGGTGTAGAATAGTAGGTAAATGCCAGCACTTAAGCGTTCCGGTTGGTTTCCTCATCGTGTGATTAGGATTAGAGTTGGGATTAGGGTTGCTTCAAATGAGATATAAAATAGTATTAGTTCTGTAGTTGAAAAGGCTAGAAGAATGAATGGTTGGATTGTGATGAGGGCTAGGATGAATATTCGTTTTCGTGCAAGGGGTTCATTTTGTAGGTGATTTTGGCTTGCTATAATTATGAGTGGTAATAACCAGCAAGAGAGGACAAGTAGGGGGGATGAGATTTGGTCGATACCAGTTCATGGAGTTAGGTTTTTGTATGGGTAATATGTTGGGGTAAGTCATTGAAGGCTTAGGGTAGCGATTAAAAAGCTATATAGGGTGGTATTAGTTCATAAGGATTTAGGGGGTGATAGGAGAGTTGTTGGTATTAGTATGATAGTTGGGATGATAATTTTTAGCATTGTAGGAGGTTTAGGTTGTGCAGGTGGTCTGAGCCATGGGTTCGTGTGGAGGCTACAAGTATTGCTAGGCCTGTGCCGGCTTCACAGGCTGAGAATGCTAGTATTAGGACGGGCATTAGGGTGAATGATGTTGCTTGGTTTTCTACTGGTCAGAGCGATAGGGCAATGTATATCGATAATATTATGCTTTCTAAACATAGTAAGGCAGAGATTAGATGTGTTCGGTGGAAGGCTAGTCCTAGGCTGCTTAGGGTGAAAGCTGAGTAAAAGCTTAGGTGTAGGAGGGACATGAAGAAAGTCATAGGGTTGAGCTATGATTTGTTGAGCCGAAATCAACTGTCTTAGTTAGACTAACTTTCTTTGTTTATTCTGCTCATTCTAGGCCTCCTTGAAGTCATTCATAGATTAGTCCGAGTGTGAGTAAGGCGATGATGGTGGAGGTTCAGATTAAGGTTGTAGTGGGGGACGGGAGTTGAGTTGCTCATGGAAGTGGGAGTAGGAGTGCGATTTCTAGGTCGAATAGTAGGAATAGGATTGCTACTAGGAAGAAGCGGATTGAGAATGGGAGTCGGGCTGATCCTAGTGGGTCAAATCCGCATTCGTACGGAGATAGTTTTTCTGAGTCTGGGTTTATTTGGGTTAGTCAGAAGTTTAGAGTAGTTAGGATAATGCTTAGGGTGAGGGATAGGATTAGTATGAATGTGATTATGTTTATTGCTCATCTCTGGGGTTGCACCAGATTCTAGAGATTGGAAGTCAATTGTAATTAATATACTAGAAGAGCAAGATCCTCATCAATAGATGGTTATGTAGAGGAATAATCAGATGACGTCTACGAAGTGTCAGTATCAGGCTGCTGCTTCGAATCCAAAGTGATGGCTAGGTGTAAAGTGGAATTTGATTAAGCGTAGAAGGCAGACTGATAGGAAAGAAGATCCGATGATTACGTGTAGTCCATGGAATCCTGTGGCGACGAAGAAAGTTGAGCCATATACGCCATCGGCGATTGAGAATGGTGCTTCGTAGTACTCTATTGCTTGGAGTGCTGTGAAATAGAATCCTAATAGGATGGTTAGAGTTAATGCGTGAATTGCTTGTTTTCGGTTAGCTTCTGTGATGCTGTGGTGGGCTCATGTTACGGTAACACCTGAAGCTAGTAGGATGGCTGTGTTTAGTAGGGGTACTTCGAGGGGGTTAAGGGGTTTAATTCCCATTGGTGGTCATTGTCCGCCGAGTTCTGGGGTTGGGACTAGGCTGGAGTGGAAGAATGCCCAGAAAAAGCCTAAGAAAAAGAATGCTTCTGATGTGATGAACAGGATTATTCCGTATCGCAGGCCTTTTTGGACTGTTGGAGTATGGTGGCCTTGGAATGTGCCCTCTCGTACAATATCTCGTCATCATTGTAGTATAACTAGTATTATTGAGAGTAGGCCTAGGGCTAATAGTTGTGAGGAATTGTAGTGAAATCATATGATTAGTCCTGAGGTGGTGAGTAAGGCGGCCGCGGCCCCGAAAATGGGTCAGGGGCTTGGATCTACTATGTGATAGGAGTGTGCTTGGTGTGCCATTAGATGTTTTCTTGTAAATATAGGCTGAGTAGGAGAACGAAGACGTAGGCTTGGATTATTGCGACGGCTACTTCTAGAAGGGTTAGTAGGAGTAGGATTGATGCGGTTAGGATAGATACAGTTGGAATGAGGGGGAGTAGGGCGGTGGTGGCTGTAGAGATGAGTTGAATTAGTAGGTGGCCTGCTGTGAGGTTTGCGGTAAGGCGGACACCCAGGGCTAGGGGACGAATGAGGAGGCTGGTGGTTTCGATTATGATTAGGGCGGGGATAAGGGGGGTGGGGGTACCTTCTGGTAGGAGATGGCCGAGTGAGGCTGAGGGTTGGTTTCGTAAACCTGTTAGGAGGGTGGCAAGTCAAAGTGGGAAGGCTAGGGCTATGTTTATTGATAGTTGGGTGGTGGGGGTGAAGGTGTATGGTAGTAGGCCTAGCAGGTTGATTAGTAAGAGGAATATTATAAGGGATGTTAGGATTAAGGCTCATTTGTGTCCTTTTTTGTTTAGAGGTGTTATCAGTTGTTTTGTGATTAGGTGGGTGAGTCATAGTTGTAGGGTAGAGAAGCGGTTAGTGACTCATCGGTTGTCAGGGGTAGGTAGTAGAAGGGCTGGGAATAGTATTGAGATGAGGATTAGTGGAATTCCTAATAGGCATGGGCTTGTGAATTGGTCAAAAAAGCTTAGGTTCATGGTCAGGTTCAGGGAGTGGTTTTAGTGGTTGTTGAAGTTTTATTAGAGGGAGTGTTGGTGGAGGTTAGTGATAAGAGTTTGGGTTGAATGATTAAGGAGAAGGTTAGTCATGATATTAATATGATGAAGAACCAGGGGTTAGGGTTGAGTTGAGGCATGTCATTAAGGAGGGGGGGTAGTCCTCTTTCTCTAGCTTAAAAGGCTAGTGCTGGTACATAGCTTCTTAATGATTAGGATGATAGTAGAGAAGATCAGTTTTCGAAGTGGGTAAGGGGGGTTGATTCGACTACGATTGGTATGTAGCTATGGTTGGCTCCACAGATCTCTGAGCATTGACCGTAGAAAATCCCAGGTCGGGTTGTGATGAATGATGTTTGGTTTAGTCGTCCGGGAATGGCATCGGTTTTTACTCCGAGGGTGGGGATAGCCCAGGAATGGAGGACGTCACTAGCAGTAACGATAATGCGAATGGGGGATTCTATTGGGATGACAACGCGGTGGTCTACTTCTAGGAGTCGGAAGTGTCCTAGTGGGAGTTCTGTTGTGGGTACTATATAGGAGTCAAATGATAGATCTTTAAAGTCTGTGTATTCATAGCTTCAATATCAATGATGTCCGATGGCTTTTAAAGTTAGATCTGGTTCATCAATTTCGTCTATTATATATAGGATTTGGAGGGATGGTAGGGCGAGTAGGATAAGTACAATGGCTGGTAGGATTGTTCAGATTAGTTCTACTTCCTGTGCGTCAACGGTATTTGAGGAGAGTTTTTCTATGAGTATAAGTGCTAGCAAATAGAGGACTAGGCTGCAAATTGCTAAAGCGACCATTAGGGCATGGTCGTGAAATTCAACAAGCTCTTCTATGATGGGGGATGATGCGTCTTGAAAGCCGAATTGTGAGTGGTTGGCCATGTGAGATGTACAGGGTTTTCACCTATGATTTAGACTTGACAAGTCTATGTAATTGGTTTACTAACGTCTCATAAGAAAGAAGCATGAGTGGTTTGATGCGGTTGGCTTGAAACCAGCATATGAGGGTTCGATTCCTTCCTTTCTTGAACTTGAACGAAGGCTGGTTCTTCGAAGGTGTGGTATGGGGGCGGGCAGCCGTGGATTCATTCGATGTTGGTGGTAGTTAGTTCTGGTTGAGCGACTTTGCGTTTGGATGTGAAGGCTTCTCAGATGATGAACATTAGTATAATTACAGCAGTTATTGAGATTAGTGAACCAATAGAGGATATGGTATTTCATAGGGTGTATGCGTCTGGGTAGTCAGAGTATCGACGTGGTATGCCGGCTAGACCTAGGAAGTGTTGTGGGAAGAAGGTTAGGTTGACACCTGTGAATATTACTCCGAAATGTGCTTTAGTTCATGTGGGGTGGAGTGTATATCCTGTAAATAGGGGGAATCAGTGGGTGAATCCTGCTAGGATGGCAAATACAGCTCCTATTGAGAGGACATAATGGAAGTGAGCGACTACGTAATATGTATCATGTAAGGCAATGTCTAGTGAAGAATTTGCTAGTACAATTCCTGTAAGTCCGCCAATAGTGAAGAGGAAGATGAAGCCTAGGGCTCAGAGTATTGGGGGGTCTCATTTAATAGTTCCTCCATGCAAGGTGGCCAGTCAGCTAAAGACTTTAATGCCAGTTGGGATGGCGATGATTATGGTGGCAGATGTGAAGTATGCTCGAGTATCTACGTCCATTCCTACCGTGAATATGTGGTGGGCTCACACGATAAAGCCTAGGAATCCGATGGATAGTATGGCTCATACTATTCCTATGTATCCAAATGGTTCTTTTTTGCCTGCATAGTAGGCTACAACATGGGAAATAATTCCGAAGCCTGGTAGAATAAGGATATAAACTTCTGGATGGCCGAAGAATCAGAAAAGGTGTTGGTATAGGACTGGGTCTCCTCCTCCAGCGGGATCAAAGAATGTGGTATTTAGGTTTCGATCTGTTAATAGTATAGTGATGCCGGCGGCAAGGACTGGGAGGGAGAGTAAAAGAAGGACGGCGGTAATAAGTACTGATCATACGAACAAGGGAGTTTGATATTGGGAGAGGGCTGGGGGTTTTATGTTAATGGCAGTTGTGATGAAATTGATGGCACCAAGAATAGAGGAGACCCCTGCTAGGTGGAGAGAGAAGATGGCCAGGTCTACTGAGGCACCAGCATGGGCTAGATTACCAGCGAGAGGGGGGTATACTGTTCATCCTGTACCAGCTCCGGCTTCTACTGTTGAGGATGCCAGTAGTAGTAGGAATGATGGTGGGAGTAGTCAGAAGCTTATGTTGTTTATACGTGGGAATGCTATGTCGGGGGCACCAATTATGAGTGGGACTAGTCAATTTCCGAAGCCGCCGATTATAATTGGTATTACTATGAAGAAAATTATTACGAAGGCATGGGCGGTGACGATTACATTGTAAATTTGGTCGTCTCCTAGTAGGGTTCCCGGTTGACCTAATTCTGCACGAATGAGGAGGCTGAGGGCGGTTCCAATTATACCAGCTCATGCGCCAAAGATTAGGTATAGGGTGCCGATATCTTTGTGGTTGGTTGAGAATAATCATCGGTTGATAAAGGTCACAGGTAAGATGGCTGAGTGTCTAGGCGTTAGGCTGTAGTCCTTTTTACAGAGGTTCAACTCCTCTTCTTATCGGCTCTGTGGTGAAATTCATGTTGAGTTGCAAGCTCATCGATGTGCATTAAAAGTGTACCAGGGCCTAATAGACAGAAGCCCGCTGGTTTAGGCATCTAGCTGTTAATTAGAATTTTATGGGATCAAGGCCCATCTGTCTAGGAAAGGTCCTAGCTTAATTAAAGTGTCTGGGTTGCATTCAGAGGATGCAGGTTAGTATCCTGCGGATCTTAGCAGAAACTAAGAGGGTTTAACTCTTGTTTAAGGCTTTGAAGGCCTTCGGTTTTAGTTATCCTAAGTTTCTAAATGGTGGCGAGGATTATGGGGGAGAGCGGCAATAGGGAGATTGACAGGGAAGCTAAGATGGCGATTAGGGTGTTTGTTGGTTTATTTATATGCCATTGTTTCATGTGATTTGTGGAATTTGGTGGAAGTGTGATTGTTGAGTAGTAGGCAAGGCGGAGGTAGAAAAATAATCCTAGCAGTGATAGTATGGCAATGATTGTGGCTGCTGTAGTTATTTCTTGTTTAGTTAGTTCTTGAATGATAAGTCATTTTGGAAGGAATCCTGTAAGCGGTGGGAGGCCTGCTAAGGATAAGAGCGTTAGTATGAGGGTTGCGTTTAGTATGGGTGTTTTTGTCCAAGAGGTTATTATTGTTGATAGTTTTAGGACTTTAATTGTGTTTAGGCTGAGAAATACAGTGGCGGTCATTAGTGAATATAGGTAGAAGGTTAGTAGAGTGAGTTTTGGATTGTAGATAATGATGATAGCTATTCAACCTAGGTGGGCAATGGAGGAGAAGGCCAGGATTTTTCGAATTTGTGTTTGGTTTAGGCCTATTCAACCCCCAAGGCCTGCTGAGGCAATAGCTATAGTGGTTAGTAAGGCAGGGTTAAGGGAGTTAGAGGTTAAAAATATGATAGTGATTGGAGGGAATTTTATTATTGTTGAGAGTAGGAGGGCGGTAGGTAAGGTTGAACCTTGGAGAACTTCTGGGAATCAAAAGTGAAATGGTACGAGTCCAAGTTTTATTGCAATTGCTGTTGTTAGTAGAAGGCATGAGGTTGGGTGGGTTAGTTGAGTGATGTCTCACTGTCCTGTAAATCATGCATTAATTGTGCTTGAAAATAGGACTAGGGCTGAGGCAGCTGCTTGGACTAGGAAGTATTTAATTGCGGCTTCGACAGCTCGAGGGTGGTGGGATTTTGAAATAAGTGGAATAATGGCGAGAGTGTTGATTTCTAGTCCAGTTCAGGCCATTATTCAGTGGTTACTTGAGATTGTAATAGTTGTTCCTAGAAGTAAACTTATGGAAAAGATTAATTTTGCATGGGGGTTCATTAGTAGGGGAAGGAGTTGAACCATCATTTTCGGGGTATGGGCCCGATAGCTTGATTAGCTGACCCTACTAGGAAATAATATAAAGGAAGTATGAAGAGTTTTGATCTCTTCTGTGTGGGTTCGATTCCTACTTTTCTAAATGTTTTCTTAGGAAATGAGAGGGCTGGTATACCTCTATGTTCACTTTATCATAGTGACCCTTTACGTTCAGGCACATTTCCTTAAATAAGGAGGGAGGCCTGCGTAGCAGATTGGTATGCTGGTATGTCAAAGGCATAGTGCTAATGTTAGGGGTAAGAAGTTTTTTCAAAGGAGGTGTATGAGTTGATCGTAGCGGAATCGTGGATATGAGGCACGGATTCATAGGAATCCGGAGGAAAGGAGTAGGACTTTGGCGGCTAAAATGATAGGGAACAGTTCGTTTGGGAGGTGTAGGGAGCTTGGGTTGAGGAATAGGATGGCAGTTAGTGTGTTTATTAGTATGATGTTTGCGTATTCAGCTAAGAAGAATAGGGCAAATGGGCCTGCAGCATATTCTACGTTGAAGCCTGATACTAGTTCTGATTCTCCTTCTGTAAGGTCGAATGGAGCTCGGTTTGTTTCGGCAAGTGTTGAAATATATCATATTATTGCAAGAGGTCAGGACGAGAAGATTAAGTATAAGGGTTCCTGGGTGATGGCTAGGGTGTTTAAGGTGTAGTTTCCACTTAATACGATTACAGATAGGAGAATGATGGCTAATGTTACTTCATAAGAGATGGTTTGTGCTACTGCTCGTAGGGCTCCAATTAGGGCGTATTTTGAATTTGAAGCTCAACCCGATCATAGGATTGAGTATACTGCTAGACTGGATATGGCTAGTAGGAATAAAAGGCCTAGGTTTAGGTCGGTAAGGGAGAAGGGTAGTGGAAGGGGGATTCAGATGGTGAGTGCTAGAAGAAGGGCGAGTATGGGCGTTATGATGAAAAGAAATGGGGAAGAGGTGGATGGTCGGATAGGTTCTTTGATAAATAATTTGATTCCATCAGCTACAGGTTGGAGTAGTCCAAATGGGCCTACAATGTTTGGACCTTTTCGAGCTTGCATGTAGCTTAGTACTTTACGTTCAACAAGAGTTAGGAAGGCTACTGCAATTAAAATTGGGATTGCATAGGATAGGGATATAATAAGGTAGGTTAAAGTAGTGGGTTGGGTCATGGATTGTGTCTGGGGCTAGGGAGAGGATTTGAACCTCTGGGTAAAGGGCTTAAGCCTTTTGCATTTACCGAGCTCTGCCACGCTAGCCTAATCCTTTTCTAGGATTAAGTGGTAAGGATCTTTTAGTAATTTAGTTGGGTTCATTACTTAAAGAGGGGGCATGCTTGTAGTATTGGCCCCACTTTCCCGGTCCTTTCGTACTAGGGAGAGTTCGTCATAGATAGAAACCGACCTGGATTGCTCCGGTCTGAACTCAGATCACGTAGGACTGTTAATCGTTGAACAAACGAACCCTTAATAGCGGCTGCACCATTAGGATGTCCTGATCCAACATCGAGGTCGTAAACCTCCTCGTCGATGTGGGCTCTTAGAGGAGATTGCGCTGTTATCCCTGGGGTAGCTTGGTCCATTTATCAATTATATTGGGTCTGGTTACTATTAGTACGTTGAGGGGTTGCTCTTGGTTAAGAAGTGTGGTCTTATTTTTGGAGGATTTGTTTTTCTCCAAGGTCGCCCCAACCGAAAAATATCAGCCAGCATTAATAAGGTAGTGAGCCTGCTAGGTTATGATTTGTAAGCAGTGGCTGTTGATTTTTAAGTTCCACAGGGTCTTCTCGTCTTATGGGTGTATCCCTGCTTTTGAACAGGGAGATCAATTTCACTGATTATCTGTAAGAGACAGTTAAGACCTCGTTTAGCCATTCATACAAGTCTCGATTTATGGGACAATTGATTGCGCTACCTTCGCACGGTTAGGATACCGCGGCCGTTAAACATTGTGTCACTGGGCAGGCATCACCTTCAATACTTGGTTGGCTGAAGGCTATGTTTTTGGTAAACAGTCGGGCCTTGAGTTTGCCTAGTTCCTTTTACAGATTTAAATCTTTCTAATAAGCGCACCTGGGTTGGGTTAACAGAGTTAAGTTTAATATTTTAGTCTTGTTGGAATTGGAGTATTGATTTGTAATCTGTTAATAATGTGAGTAAATGTAAGTTTACGCTTAAGAGGGGGTCCCCTAGTTACTCATTTTAGCATTGATTCTCCTATTAGTATAGGTTAGCCTGTTAGTGAGAAGGGAGTCATTTTATTGTTGGATTTTTGGTTGTAGAGCTGTGACGCACTCTTTATTGGTGGCTGCTTGAAGGCCCACAGTTTGAAGAAAGAGGGCAGTTATCCGCTAGAGGAGATTGTTTTCTTTTTTAAAGGAGCTGTACCCCCTTTAAATTACTCTTGATCCATTTCATTAGGGTTGAAGTTTATGTCCTGGGCAGGTAGGGTCAAGAGAGAACTTAGATTCATTTCACAGGCAACCAGCTATCACCCGGCTCGGTTGGCTTTTCACCTCTACTAACAAGTCATCCCACTCTTTTGCAACAGAGACGGGTTCGCTCATAAATAGCTGCTCGTAAGTAGCTCGCTCGGGTTTCGGGGTGGCAAACTTAAATTCATTTTGCTTGGTTGTTCTTGCTAAATCATGATGCAAAAGGTACAAGGGTTTATCTTTGCTGCTTGTTGCTTTGTTTTTCACTGCTATTTCAACTTTCCCTTACGGTACGAAGTCTCTATCGCGCCAAAGTATCTTTTCTATCGCCTATACTAAGTTTAAATAATGTTTTAGTTTAAAGGTTAAGTGAGTTTTTAATTAACGTCTTAGTTTGTAGTAGTTGGGCTAGAGTGGGCTTCAAGACGATCTGGTAGGTGGCAGATATCTTTCAGGTGTAAGCTGAATGCTTTCGATTTTAGCTACGTCTTGGTATGCTAAGTGCACCTTCCGGTACACTTACCTTGTTACGACTTACCTCATCTTCAGCTATAAGTTTTATTAAGTATTGGGAAGTTGGAGCTTATGAGGAGGGTGACGGGCGGTATGTACGTGCCCCAGGGCCGGTTTAAAGGGGGCTTGTATTGTCCCTCTTTACTGCTAAATCCGCCTTCGGGGGGCGGTTTCACGCCCCCTTCCGTGGGTTTTCTATTTTAGAAAATGTAGCCCATTTCTTCCGCCTCGTAGGCTATACCTCGACCTGTCTTATTAGCGGGCTTAGCTATTGTGCTCACTATTGAACTCTCAGGGGAGGTGAGCTGGCGACGGCGGTATGTAGGCTGCTTTGGCAAGAGGCGGTCGGGTGTAACGTGGATTATCGATTATAGAACAGGCTCCTCTAGGTGGGTTTAGGGCACCGCCAAGTCCTTAGAGTTTTAAGCGTTTGTGCTCGTAGTTCTCGGGCGGATGCTTTAGTAGGAGATAGCATCAAGATTTAGGGCTAAGCATAGTGGGGTATCTAATCCCAGTTTGTACCTTAGCTTTCGTGGAGTTAAATTAATCTAAAGTGCTAAGATCGTCTATAAGAGGGTCTTAGGTACATCTTTGGCTTATGACAGCTTAGTTGTACTTTGGTCTTAGTTGTTATGATAACATGATACCACTCTTTACGCCGTATACAGTTAACTTGGGTCTCTTGTGTGACCGCGGTGGCTGGCACAAGATTTACCAACCCTGGGGTTGCTATAACTAAGTCAAGTTTTCACTTATTGCTTAATGTTAATTACTGCTGAGTACCCGTGGGGGTGTGGCTGAGCAAGGTGTCTTGGGCTACAATTAAGGTGCGCCTGATACCCGCTCCTTTTTTCTTAATAAGAGATCAAGGGCATTTACACTGGGGCGCGGATACTTGCATGTATATATTTAGCAAGAATTAACGGTAAGGTTAGGACTAAGTCTTTTGTCTCTGGGTGTTATGTGGCAGCCATCTTAGCATCTTCAGTGCTATGCTTTAATAGTTAAGCTACAGGGAC